ATTCATTGAGATCTGTTGACTTTGTATATCATTCCATTGTAAATAAACGATCTTATGATAGATCCGTTGGGGTCTTGAAATTATATAATCATAATGGAAACAGCAACCCTAGTCGCCATCTTTATATCTGGTTTACTTGTAAGTTTTACCGGGTACGCCTTATATACCGCTTTTGGGCAACCTTCTCAACAACTAAGAGATCCATTCGAGGAGCACGGGGACTAGTTGAAGTAATGAGCCTCCCAACATTGGGAGGCTCATTACTTCAATTGAGATAATGAAAAATCATTTCATCTTTTTAGTTGGAACTTTAGGTGGTTCTCGAAAAAAGATAGCAAAAAAAATGATTCCTAGAGTCGAGACTAAAAGGAATGTATAAACCAATGCTTCCATAAATTCGATCGCGGTTTACAATTATAGCTTCCCTACCTGTTTGTTTTTTCTTTTTTTTTCATTTTGGGAATCCTCTCGAAAGAGCAAGAGTCAAAAAGCGAGGATTCAAAGTCACTCCAGTACTCTATATAAAAATATAAAATTCCCTCCAAAAAGAAAATAGAGGCCAAAGATACCAAAGAAGTCTTGTATCAGACTGCCTGTCTTCTTGTAGTTGGATCCCCAAGTTTTTGGAATGCCCCAAACTCTACTTGAGCGTCCAAATCTGGGTCAATACCAGCAAAAACATCTCTGAACAAGGTTCTAGCACCATGCCAAATGTGTCCGAAGAAGAAGAGTAAAGCAAACGAAGCATGCCCAAAAGTAAACCAACCCCTTGGACTGCTACGAAAAACACCGTCAGATTTCAAAGTCGCACGATCTAATTCAAAAATTTCACCCAATTGAGAGCGTCTAGCATATTTTTTCACAGTAGCAGGATCGCTATAACTGACTCCATTAAGTTCGCCGCCATAGAACTCAACGGTTACACCTACTTGTTCAACACTATACTTTGATTCTGCCCTTCTAAAAGGAACATCAGCTCTAACAATTCCGTCGCCGTCTACCAAAACGACTGGAAATGTTTCAAAAAAAGTAGGCATACGACGTACAAAAAGCTCACGCCCTTCTTTATCTTTAAAGATAGGGTGTCCTAACCATCCAACCGCTATTCCATCTCCATTATCCATCGAGCCTGCCCTAAATAATCCTCCTTTTGCCGGATTATTTCCAATATAATCATAAAAAGCTAATTTTTCAGGAATTTTAGCCCAGGCTTCTGATAAACTTTGATTTTCTGCCAGCCCGGCGCTAACTCTTCGATATATCTCTTGCTGGAAGTAACCCTGATCCCATTGATAACGAGTGGGCCCAAATAATTCGATGGGGGTCGTTGCTGAACCATACCACATAGTTCCAGCAACAACAAAAGCTGCAAAAAAGACAGCCGCGATACTACTGGAGAGTACGGTTTCAATATTTCCCATACGCAACCCTTTGTATAGGCGTTGTGGCGGTCGCACGCTAAGATGGAATAGACCCGCTAATATGCCCAACGCACCTGCTGCAATATGATGCGAAGCTATTCCTCCCGGAACAAAAGGATCAAAACCTTCCACGCCCCACGACGGATTTACAGGTTCAACTTTTCCCGTTAGTCCATAAGGATCGGACACCCATATTCCAGGACCGTACAAGCCTGTTACATGAAATGCACCAAAACCAAAGCAAGCCACTCCAGAGAGAAATAAATGAATTCCAAAGATCTTGGGCAAATCCAAAGAAGGCTTTCCTGTACGTTCATCAGAAAATATTTCTAGATCCCAATAGACCCAATGCCAGATAGCTGCCAAAAAGCATAAGCCAGAAAACACAATATGTGCCCCAGCTACACCTTCGTAACTCCAAATCCCCGGATTCGTTACAGTTCCTCCTGTGATACTCCAACCTCCCCATGAATTGGTTATTCCTAAACGAGTCATGAAGGGTATAACAAACATACCTTGTCTCCACATTGGATCAAGAACAGGGTCAGAAGGATCAAAAACTGCTAATTCATACAGAGCCATCGAGCCCGCCCAACCGGCAACCAGAGCTGTATGCATTATATGAACGGAAATCAACCGGCCGGGATCATTCAATACAACGGTATGAACACGATACCAAGGCAAACCCATGGAAAATACCTCTTTATCAAAGAAAAATAGACACTACGTAACTTTATTGCATTGGAAAAGACTATACTATCCTATGGACCTCCCCTGTTCAGTGGATTATTTTCTAACAAAGGTTAAGTTAATATTTATTCTATTCTGTTCGTAATAATGGAACAATTATGTTCGTAGGAACAAAGAGAAACAGATTTATTCTATACTCGATAAGTACCAATACGCAATGGGGGATTGATACCATTTTCTATGAGTAAACGTGTCCATCCTTAGTTTATCATTAGAAGGACCTATTCGTAAAAATTTTCCTTTATTTATTTTGTCTTTCTTTCTGAATTTTTATAATCTATGGATAAAATAAATATGATAAAGACAATATTATAAAGACAATAAAACCATATTCTTACGTTTCCACATCAAAGTGAAATATAGTATTTAGTTCTTTTTTTTTTCAATTTATGCCTATTGGTGTTCCAAAAGTACCTTTCCGAACTCCTGGAGAGGAAGATGCATCTTGGGTTGACGTATAGTGCGACTTGTCAGATATATTGGGTCGTATGGGATTTCCCCGTTTTCTCCCCCGATCGAGATATCCTCTGTTTCGCCCAAGAAAGAGAAATTGAATCATCAAAAAATTGGAGCGTGAAGTGCAATTAAATGCATTGTTTGGAGGAATTCATAGTACTATTATCAATTAGAATAATTTATGGTTGGCTTTGGTTGGACTCAAAAAATGAAGTATCCAGGCTCCGTTTAGAAAAAACCCAATTGGTAATATATCTATGATTACTACATGTATCATAAACGATTCCTGTTTGTTATTTGTAAAGTCATAACAAAAAGAAATGGTGATGGGAAGATTTGTCCTATATGTGCAAATCAAAATCGGGCGGATCTTTGCCCGGAGTAGAGCATAAACCTAAAAAGAGATGAAAGAGACCCATTCAGGAACAAGAAAATACCATCGTCATTTGGATTGAATTTCGATGAAACAATACATCAATAAGAAGTTAATTCGATAAGTTTATTGACTTTTTTCTATTATAAGGAAGAAAAAAAGAAGTCAAAATTCGTCTTTATTGAAAAATCGAAGAAAAAGCCCTTTCGTTAGAAGTTAGAAAAAACCTGCTATGAAAAAGAATAGGAAAAAAGAAAGAGGACTGGAATCTCTACATTGATTCTTTTTTTTCGCAATTTTTTTTGAACCGTATGCATCAAAAGGTGCATGTACGGTTCCTAAGGGATACAATTTGACCCTACTCAACCGACTTTATCGCGAAAGATTACTTTTTTTAGGCCAAGCAGTTGATAGCGCGATCTCGAATCAACTTATTGGTCTTATGGTATATCTCAGTATCGAAGATGATAAAAAAGATCTTTATTTGTTTATAAACTCTCCTGGCGGATGGGTAATTCCTGGAGTAGCTATTTATGATACTATGCAATTTGTGCGACCAGAGGTCCATACAATATGCATGGGATTAGCTGCGTCAATGGGATCTTTTATCCTGGTTGGAGGAGAAATTACCAAACGTCTAGCATTCCCTCACGCTTGGCGCCAATGAGGTTTTTTTATTTGAGAGAAAAAAGAAAACTATGCCTTCGCCATATGAATATTAAGTAATAATAGCATGGCACTTCGAGTTCGATATGAACAAATTCTGTATTGTTTTTTTTTTCAAAAGATTCGATTATGTATCGAGAGAGTAGTATGATATAAAAGGTATTTCCGATTTTCTCTTATCTATCGGAAGTCCAATTCAGCGTCACAAACTTTTTTTGTTTTCACACTGAAGGGCTCTTAACAATATTTATGTTATAAAAAGAGTGCGAAAAAAACAAGATTTTTCCTTTTTTAGTTGGATCAAAAAGAAACTTTGGGATTGCTGAATCAAAGACAAAAAAATCTATTTTAAAATAAAAAGCAACGGAGCCATCATAGTATTTTTGAACTCCTCCAAAAGGAAGGGTGGCAATTTGATCATTTACCCATCTGGGGCTGATAGATTCTATTTTTCTTTTTCTTGAATGGAAGGTAAGGATCAATTAGATTGTAAAGCCGTATGCAATGCACAAAAGATGATGCCCGTACGGTTGTTCAATTCTATCTTTTTTCGTATTATTCTTTATCTTTCTTTTCTGTTCGTTTCATCACACCAGATAGAGAACCCTTGTATCATCAGGGTAATGATCCATCAACCTGCTAGTTCTTTTTATGAGGCGCAAACAGGAGAATTTATCCTGGAAGCGGAAGAACTGCTGAAACTACGCGAAACCCTCACAAGGGTTTATGTACAAAGGACGGGCAAACCATTATGGGTTGTATCTGAAGACATGGAAAGAGACGTTTTTATGTCAGCAACAGAAGCCCAAGCTTATGGAATTGTTGATCTTGTAGCAGTTGAATGAAAAAAATAGATTTTGTGCCAATCCGTGATTTGAGATTTTATCTTCGAGTTTACTATTCTATTAAATAGAAAAAATTCATAATCATCCGGTTAGGATCAATCTAAACCAGCCCACTATGTTATGTATATGATTTAACATGCCAACTATTAAACAACTTATTAGAAATACAAGACAGCCAATTCGAAATGTCACAAAATCCCCTGCGCTTCGGGGATGTCCTCAGCGTCGAGGAACATGTACTAGGGTGTATGTGCGACTCGTTTAGATCATGAGCTGACACAAAAAAAGCAAGAAAACCGCTTTCCAGTATGAATGATCAGTACCTGTGAATAGGATAAAATGGAACAAGGAACTCCATTCACTATCTAAAAATAAGCAAATAGATCCCTCTATTGTGTATAAAGTTTATGGTTTCCATTGGTGCAAATCCAATCATCTGAATTTCAGATGCGAAGCAATTCTCCATTGGTAGCAAATGCTTATCCATTA